TGTTTTTCTTCTAATCGTATACCATACTCAGTTGTTTTCTTTTTACCATCACCTAAAGTTTTTCCATGTTGACCAGGTCTAGCAGTTTTCTTTGATGTTTTTTGTGTTAATCCTGGTAATTTTCCTAATCTTCTTGTAATGCGTAATTTTGGTCCGCGGTAACGTGACATAAAACTAGTATACCTATATATTATATATTTGATTTTTCTTACTTTTTATTTTTAAATGTTTGAAGTAGGGCGAGTGACCGGACTTGAACCGGCGAATGGTGGAATCACAACCCACTGCCTTAACCACTTGGCCACACCCGCCAAACTATTTACCTATATTACTATACCAAGTTATGATAAATCATGTCTAGGTTATTAATAAACTATTCTATTTTTAAAAACTTTAATATGAAAGAAACAAAGAAATTTTTTTTAAACGGTGAAGAGTTTTTTAGCACTAAAGTTATTACTTTATTAGAAATAATTAATTATTTGAATTACAATTCATCTCTTTTAGTTCTCGAGTATAATCATTTTATTTGTCCTAAAGAGAGATGGGATACAATTTTTATTAATGATAAAGATAAAATTGAAATCGTTACTATTGTTGGAGGAGGTTAAAAAATTAACGTCGTTCATTATACTTTTTCTTCAGATCTTATGAAGCACCTGTATGAAAAATTAAATACAACCCAGAAAGTTAATTTAGAAAAACTGGATGCTTCATAATTTTTAGAAATTTAATAATAGAAAAGAAACATATCAATAATGATTCAAGATGATATAATTAAGCAAAAATATGTTTAGATGTAATAACAAAAGTTTTAGATAATTAAAGATTAATCTTATTAACAAAATTAAGTTATGAATAATCCGTTTTTAGTACTTACTCAATATTTATTTTTTAATTTTATTAGGTATTAAAATTAATAATTAGTATTCATAGAGACAAAAGGGTTCATTAAAAAAAAATAATCAACTTTTTAATACAATAAATGATTAAAGATCAAGCTTTTGTAAAAATTAAACTATTACTTTCTCGATACCGTTCCATAAATCGCATAAATCTATCCCAAGCTTCTGGACTTTTCATAATATAAATGGATTCAACCGCTTGCGGTTTTCCATTCACAAAACGAGCACTTACGTCACGAGTTTCTAAAATACCTTCGTTATCAATCATATACATACCTGTGATTTCTCCATTTAATGCTAAACTTTTATCTAAAATATTTGCATTTTTAAAACGAAATGTTGCTGTTCCAGTACTCCCATCTCTTGAACGAGTTAATCGAATATCAGGTAATACTTTTTCATCTATACCTTTTATAAATTGAATATAAGCCATTATAATTTTTATGAAATAATTTTTTCTAATCTTCAGTATAAATTTAATTTAGTAAAAAACTTAAGAGAGAGATAATTATAAAAACTGGGGTGGCAGGATTCGAACCTACGAATGGCGGAGTCAAAGTCCACAGCCTTACCACTTGGCGACACCCCAGTAAAGTAATATAGTAATTCTATTAATTAATATTTATATTACTATTTTATATAAATATATTTTGATATCTTGGGCAAGAAGGGATTCGAACCCCTGACACCGTAGTTCGTAGCCACGTGCTCTAGTCCACTGAGCTACAAGCCCAAACTATATTACTATTTAATAATACTTGTTTCTATTCTTTTTAGTAAAGCTTTTAAACAAAAAATTTTTAACAAAATTAAAAATTTAGCTTGCCGAATTGCTAATTTCTATTTTACAGTTGAAAATACACAACGTTTATACATTTATTAAAATTTAATTTTATGGCAAAAAAAATCTTATATCAAGATAATGCACGACGTGCTCTTGAACGTGGAATGGAAATAATGGTAGAAGCTGTTTCTGTAACTTTAGGTCCAAAAGGACGAAATGTTGTTTTAGAAAAAAACTATGGTTCACCACAGATTGTTAATGATGGTGTAACAATCGCAAAAGAAATTACATTAGAAGACCATATTGAAAACACGGGTGTTTCTTTAATTCGTCAAGCAGCTGCAAAAACAAATGATGTTGCCGGAGATGGTACTACAACCGCAACAGTTTTAGCCTATGCTATGGTTAAAGAGGGATTAAAAAATGTGGCAGCTGGTGCAAATCCAATATCGATAAAATTAGGAATGGAAAAAGCGACTCAATACTTAGTTATGCAAATAAATGAATTTGCACAACCAGTAGAAGATATTCAGTCAATTAAACAAGTAGCATCAATTTCCGCTGGTAACGATGACATTATCGGAGCATTAATAGCTGACGCATTAGCAAAAGTTGGTAAAGAAGGTGTAATCTCACTAGAAGAAGGTAAAGGAATTATTACAGAATTAGAAATTACAGAAGGTATGAAATTAGAAAAAGGATTCATATCACCATACTTTATAACTGATACAGAAAAAATGGAAGTATCATATGAAAATCCTTATATTTTGTTAACTGATAAAAGAATTACGTTAGTCCAACAAGATTTATTACCAATTTTAGAACAAATTACTAAAACAAAACGCCCTTTATTAATTATTGCTGAAGATGTTGAAAAGGAAGCTTTAGCAACTTTAATTTTAAATAAATTAAGGGGTATTGTAAATGTTGTTGCGATTCGTGCACCAGGGTTTGGGGAATTAAGAAAGTTAATGTTACAAGATATTGCTGTTTTAACTGGTGGAACAGTTATTACTCAAGATGCTGGGTTAAGTTTAGATAATATTCAATTAAACTTATTAGGTCAAGCACGACGAATTATAGTAAATAAAGATACAACAACAATTGTTGGTGATGGTTTAGAAATTGAAAATATTAAAGCCCGTTGTGAGCAATTACGTAAACAAGTAAATGTTGCTGAAACTGGTTATGAGAAAGAAAAATTACAAGACCGTATTGCAAAACTTTCAGGTGGAATTGCCGTTATTCGTGTAGGTGCAGTAACAGAAACGGAAATGAAAGATAAAAAATTACGTTTAGAAGATGCTATAAATGCTACACGAGCGGCAGTAGAAGAAGGAATTGTACCAGGTGGTGGTTCAACATTAGCTCATTTGTCAGAAAATGTAGTAACATGGGCAAAGAATAATTTAAAAGAAGATGAGTTAATTGGTGCTCTTATTATTTCACGTGCAATTGTTGCTCCGTTAAAAAGAATTGCTGAAAACGCCGGGATTAATGGACCTGTTATTATTGGGAAAGTTCAGGAAGAAGATTTTGAAATAGGCTACAATGCTGCCAAAAATATATTTGGAAACATGTATGAAGAAGGTGTTGTTGATCCTGCAAAAGTGACGCGTTCAGGATTACAAAATGCAACATCAATAGCTAGTATGATTTTAACAACAGAATGTATTATTGTTGATGATATTTAAATAGGAAAATAAGTAACATTTTTACAAAATATAGATAAGTTGAATAAGAATTTTCCTTAGAATTTCTTGTGAAATCTATTAAATTTATCTTAACTTAAATATAATATTAATGCTTACTTAATTTACCTAACTATTTAAAGGAAAAACTGTAAAGTAGATTTCCCATTATTTTAAGTAATAATAAGTTACTGTCCCATTCTTCAAATTTGCATTCATTTAGTATTTTTGGTAAAAATTAATGAAATTTTTCTCTCCTCAAATTATATCAGATGAATACAAATTAGTGTTATGAATTTAGTAATCTTTGATTATTTCTTTGATTTCCATTGGAAATCATTTCATAATTAAAGATTACATTTTGTTTGATTCTAATGTCAGCGAGATAAAATAAGATGCTATTTTTCTATATTTTTTATATTAATTTATTTTCCCTTCCAATAATTTTTGTAATTGTTCAAATGATTCTTTAATTGATTCAGAAGACTCATTAGTATTTCCTAATAATTCACGAAGATTACTGATTGCTGATTGTATTTCCTTTTTGTCATCTTCCGTACAATCGCTAAGTTCATCCGTATTAATTTTTTCTTCTATTGTTTGGCAATAACTTGTGGCAGTTAATATTAAGTCACTTTTTTCTTTTTGTTCTTTATCAATAGACGCATATTTTTCGGCTTCTTCTAACATATTATCAATTTCGTTTTCTGATAAGTTAGAACTACCTTGAATCGTTACACTTTGTTCTTTTCCTGATTCATTTTCTTTAGCAGTTACCGATAATAATCCATCAACATTAATATCAAATGTTACTTCAATTTGTGGACGACCTTTTGGAGCTTCTGGAATACCCTCTAATTTAAAGTTTCCTAAACTTTTATTCCCACTAACAACTTCTCTTTCTCCTTGTAAAACATGGATTTCTACATTTGTTTGATTGTCTGCTGCTGTTGAAAATAATTCAGATTTTTTAACAGGAATTGTAGTATTTCGTGAGATTAGTTTTGTCATAATTCCACCTACTGTTTCAACCCCAAGCGATAATGGTGTAACATCTAATAATAAAATATCAGTTATTTCACCGGCTAAAATACCCGCTTGAATTGCAGCACCAATAGCAACAACTTCATCAGGGTTTACTGATTTATTTGGTTTTTTTCCAGTTAGTGACTGTACTAATTGTTGAATTGCTGGAATTCGTGTCGAACCACCTACTAATACAACTTCATTAATTCCTGATTTATCTAATTTTGCATCTTTTAATGCTTTTTCAACTGGAATACTACAACGATCAATTAAATTTTTACATAAAGTTTCAAATTTTTCACGTGTTAAATCTTGCTGGATATGCTTTGGACCATTTTTATCTGCTGTAATAAATGGTAAATTAATTGTTGTTTTTTCAACATTCGATAACTCCATTTTTGCTTTCTCAGCAGCTTCAGTTAAACGTTGTAAAGCTTGAATATCTTTCGTTAAATTAGTTCCTTCTTTTGCTTCAAAATCTTCAACTAACCAACGTACTATAGCTTTATCAAAATCATCACCACCTAAGTTTGTATCTCCAGCTGTTGATAATACTTCAAAAATACCATCACCAACTTCTAAAACTGAAACATCAAATGTACCACCACCTAAATCAAAAACTAAAATAGTTTCATTTTGTTTTTTATCTAAGCCATAAGCTAAAGAAGCTGCAGTAGGTTCATTAATAATTCTTAAAACTTCAATACCAGCAATTTTCCCAGCATCTACCGTTGCTTGTCTTTGCGAATCATTAAAATAAGCAGGTACTGTGATTACCGCTTTTGTAACATCTTGCCCTAAATAATCTTTCGCATCCGTAATTAATTTTCGTATAACTTGGGCTGAAACTTCTTCAGGACTAAAATCCTTATTTAAAGAAGAACACTTAATTTTAATATTTCCGTTATCATCTTTAATTACTTTATACGGTAGTTCTTTTGATTCTTCCGAAACTTCATCTGCTTTACAACCTATAAATCGTTTAACAGAGAAAAATGTATTTTCTGCATTAACCACTGATTGTCTTTTAGCTAGTTGTCCTACTAATAATTCTTCTTTCTTTGTATAAGCTACAATTGACGGTGTTGTTCGAAAACCTTCCGCATTCGTAATTACGGTAGGTTGTCCACCTTCAATAGCGGCAACTACAGAATTTGTTGTACCTAAGTCAATTCCTACTACTTTGTTCATATAAACTCTCTCTAACTTTGTATAAATTTATGTTTACTAATATATAGTATACACTATATATATACATAAGACTATAAGTATACACTACAATTTAATCATCACTCATAAATCTAAATTACTATAGACACCAATTAATTATAACATTGTAAAAATGTCTTATATAGACAAACTCTTTTAATTTTTTTAGAATTATAGAATAATTTGATAGTTATAATTATCAAACTATTTATTACTAGATTTTATTAAAATTAAGTTTTATTACTATTAATATATATATAAGTATTTTTTGGAGAAAAATATTGTGTCTTTAGGTTTATTAGGAAACAAAATTGGAATGACCCAAATATTTGATGAATCAGGGAATATCATACCAGTTACAATTTTAAAAGTTGGACCCTGTGTAATTACACAAGTTAAAACTACACTAACCGATGATTATAATGCTATTCAAGTTGGTTATGGAAATGTATCAACAAAATCATTAACGCAACCGCAACTAGGGCATTTGCAAAAATCAAATATTCAACCTTTAAAATATTTAAAAGAATTTCGTGTAAGTGATCCAACTGAGTTTAATGTTGGTCAAGTTTTAAATGTTGAATCATTTGTTGCGGGACAATTAATAAATGTTACCGGAAAAAGTATCGGTAAAGGTTTTTCAGGTCTTCAAAAGCGTCATAATTTTTCTAGAGGTCCTATGACTCATGGATCTAAAAATCATAGAGGTCCTGGGTCAATTGGTATGGGGACATCCCCAGGACGTGTTTTACCAGGAAAAAAAATGGCTGGTCAACTTGGAAATAAAATTACAAACGTTAAAAAATTGAAAATCGTTCAAGTAAATAATGATGAAAATATTTTAGTTGTTAAAGGAGCGGTTCCTGGAAAACCTGGAAATTTACTTAGTATTGTTCCCTCAAAATAATGCATAAAAAATATCATTAAATAAATGAACATTAGGAAAAATACTATATGGCTGTTCAAAAAATTATAGAATACAACTCATTAGATTCAAATGGGCAAATATCATCGGATAAATATAACTTTAAACTGAATATACTAGAAGATTCAGGTAATTATTTAATTCATCGAGATATTTTAAGACACCAAATTTCACAAAAGCAAGGAACAGTTTCAACAAAAACTAGAAGTGAAGTTCGAGGTGGTGGTAAAAAACCTTGGCAACAAAAAGGAACGGGTAGAGCTCGAGCCGGATCAAGTCGTTCTCCATTATGGAGAGGTGGTGGTGTTATATTTGGTCCAAAACCTAAAACGACCCATTTAAAATTAAATAAAAAAGAACGTAATTTAGCATTACAAACTTTATTCTACAATAAACGAAATAATATTTCGGTAATTGGAGAATTAGAATCATTAATTACTGAACCTAAAACAAAAGGGTTTTGTGATATTTGTAAAAATTACAATTTAGATATAAATCAAAAAATTTTATTAGTTGTTTCGAAAAAAACAATTCCATTAAAATTATCAACTCAAAATTTAAAAAATGTTGAATTAATTTCTGCATCAAATTTAAATACTTTAAGTTTATTAAAAGCAAAACAAATTTTGTTAACACCATTAGCAGTCAATGATATAAAGGAGATTTATTGTGATTAATTCTTCAGACCTTAATGATATTAATATCAAAATTATAAAATATCCTATTATTACAGATAAAGCTACAAGATTGTTAGCTAATAATCAATACAGTTTTGTTGTAAGCCCTAAATCTGATAAACCAACTATTAAAGCTACAATTGAATATTTATTTAATGTTAAAGTAGTCAAAATTAACACTGCTCATTTACCAAAAAAGAAAAAGAGAATCGGTCAACATCTGGGCTGGAAATCACATTATAAAAAAGCAATTGTAACGTTATCAGAGGGCGATACAATAAACTTATTTGCAGAAGAAAATTAATAATTAATATAAATTAATCAAGTTTATGAGTATTCGTCTTTATAAATCGTATACACCAGGGACACGTAATCGAGCCCTTTCATCTTTTTCAGAAATAACAACTGATAAACCAGAAAAAAGTTTAGTAAAAAAAAATCACCGAAAGAAGGGTAGAAATAACAGAGGAGTTATTACTATACGCCACAGAGGTGGTGGTCATAAAAAACAATACCGAGTAATTGATTTTAAGCGTGATAAACATAATATACCTGCTATTGTTAATTCAATTGAATATGATCCAAATAGAAATGCACGAATTGCACTACTTCATTTTATAGATGGTGAAAAACGTTATATTCTACACCCAAATAATTTAAACGTAGGTGATACAGTGTTATCAGGAAAAGGAGTATCGTTAGAAATCGGTAATACTTTAACATTAGAAGAAATTCCTTTAGGAACATCAGTACATAATGTTGAATTAATTCCTAATCGAGGTGGACAAATTGTACGTTGTGCTGGGACAACGGCCAAAATTTTAGCTAAAGAGGGAAATTTTGTAACTTTACGATTACCATCTAAGGAAATTAGACTAATTCGTAAAGAATGTTTTGCTACGATTGGCGAATTAAGTAACAATGATGCATTCTTAGTTCAAAGTGGTAAAGCTGGTCGTACACGTTGGTTAGGTAAACGCCCAACGGTTCGAGGTTCCGTAATGAATCCATGTGATCACCCACACGGTGGTGGTGAAGGTCGAGCTCCCATTGGTCGAAGTAGACCTTTGACACCATGGGGTAAACCAGCATTAGGTAAAAAAACACGAAAAGCAAAAAAACAAAGTAGCGCTTATATTCTTCGTCGATGTTCGTAATTAATTCATAAAAAAATTTAGTAATAAAATTCTCAAAAATGTCAAGATCATTAAAAAAAGGACCTTTTGTTGCTTATCATTTATTAAAAAAAATTAATAAAATGAATTCAGAAGGAAAAAAAGATATAATTACAACTTGGTCACGAAGTTCGACTATCCTACCAAATATGGTTGGATTTACAATTGCTGTATATAACGGAAGACAACATGTTCCAATTTTTATTTCTGACCAATTAGTAGGCCATAAATTAGGTGAATTCGTTTCTACACGAACATTTAAATCACATATTAAGGCAGATAAAAAAACAAAACGTTAAGGAAAAACTAAACATGGCACGATTAGAATTAACATTAAATTTTCCAAAAAATTTCCAAATTAAAACTTTTAATGTTAAATCTGAAAAAAAATTATCTCCACTAGCAAAATTAATTTTGCAAAGTGTTCAGTTTAAACATTTTTATTATGTGCGTGACGATATATCCTATCTCTTAAAATCTAATCCGATTGAGCGAGATTTTCTTTTACAAGCTTTATATTCAATTGTAATTTCTTTACAAAATAATCTATCTATAAATTTCTTTGATATGTGGATTTACGAAATTTATATAAATAAAGTTTCAACTTATAATAAATTTATGAGTCAGAAATCTCAAAATTTAGAACCAGGTGAGTATCTAACAATTAAATTAGCTTATGGAAGTAGTGTTTCTCAAGAAAAAAAATAATATCCTATTATTAAATTTTTTTAGAAACCTCAAATATATGTAAAAATATTAAGGAAACTCTATTATGTCCAGTGGTCAATCAGTAAAAGCAGTAGCAAAATATGTGCGAATATCTCCGCATAAAGTAAGACAAGTCTTAGATCAAATTCGTGGTCGCTCATACCAAGAAGCATTAATGATATTAGAATTTTTACCCTATGATGCGGGTTCTCCAATTTGGCAAGTAGTTCATTCTGTAGCAGCAAATGCAAAAAACAACTATAATTTAGACAAAAAGAAATTGGTTATTTCAGAAATTTTCGCAGATGAAGGCCCCAAACTAAAACGTATTCGACCACGTGCCCAAGGTCGAGCTTTTAAGATTTTAAAACCAACTTGTCATATTACAGTTGTTGTAAAATCAATTAGTTAAGAAAATAACAATTAAGGATTTTTTCTATGGGACAAAAAACACATCCTTTGGGATTTCGTTTAGGAATTACACAAGAACATCGATCAGCTTGGTATGCAGATTTTAAACATTATTCAACTTTATTAGAAGAAGATGATAAAATTAGAACATACTTCAACAAATTAGCAAAATTCGCTAGTATATCAAATATTCATATTAATAGAAATGGATTAGGTGATCAAATTGAATTAAATATTGAAACAGGTCGTCCTGGAATATTAGTTGGAGATAATGGTTCAGAGATTAAAACTTTAGCAGCAAATATTAAAAAGTTCATACCTAATAATCGTCAAATTACTATTAACATTCTTGAAGTTAAAAACGTTAATTCAAATGCTTCTCTTATTGCTGATCTAGTAGTTCAACAACTTGAAGATCGTGTTGCATTTCGTCGTGCAATTCGTGAAGCGTTAAAATGTGCTCAAGATAATGAAGTAAATGGTATTAAAGTTCAAGTATCAGGGCGATTAAATGGTGCAGAAATGGCTAGAACTGAATGGATTCGAGAAGGTCGAGTTCCATTACAAACCTTAAGAGCTGATATTGATTATGCTACAAAAGAAGCAAATACAATTTATGGTGTTTTAGGTGTAAAAGTCTGGTTATTTAAAAATGAAATATTAAAAAAATAATAATAACGCAACAAAGAACTGAAAAGATATATTTATTAATTAATCTCATTTCATTATGTTAAGTCCAAAAAGAACAAAATATAGAAAATATCATCGCGGAAGAATGCGAGGTAAAGCAACTCGTGGAAACGAAGTTTCATTTGGTAAATATGGTTTACAAGCTTTAGAACCATCATGGATTACTTCACGTCAAATTGAAGCAACACGAAGAACAATTACTCGTTATACCAAACGTGGTGCATCTTTGTGGATTCGTATTTTCCCGGATAAAACTGTTACCGCACGAGCAGCTGAATCACGTATGGGATCAGGTAAGGGTGCAGTTGATTATTGGGTTGCAACAGTAAAACCAGGAACAATTTTATTTGAAATTGGCGCTGTTCCAGAAGAAGTTGCACGTGCTGCGTTTAATTTAGCAGCATATAAATTACCAATTAAAACAAAATTTATTATTAGAAACGATAATTAATATTAATAACATATGAAGATATCTAACTCTAACAGTAAGGATAATATGTCAATGTCGACTCAAGAATTGATTAAAGAGCTGAAAGAGGCAGAAAAAGTATTATTTGATTTGCGATTTAAAAAAGCTACTCGTCAACCATTTAAACCTCATCAAATTAAAGCTACTAAAAAAAAAGTAGCAACATTAAAAACTATTTTAAGAGCTAAATTTTTAGATTAATTCTAAAAATAAAGACCTAATTTAAGTTTTAATAAATGAACCCTTTAAAATTATTAATGTGAAAAATTATTTTACGTTTATCTATTCATAAGAAAAACGTTACTAACTAATGTTAAAAAACATTAATAAATAATTTAAATAAGGTTCCATTTTTGAAACATAAAAAATAGTTTTCTGAAAAATTTAAATAGGAATTTTAAAATGCCTGTAAAAGAAAAAGTTGGTATTGTTGTGAGTAATAAAATGCAAAAAACTGTGGTTGTAAAGGTTGAAAGTCGCTATCCACATCCCATTTACTCAAAGACAATGATTAAAACACGTAAATATTTAGCTCATGATGAAATGAGTAACTGCAATATTGGTGATCAAGTTTTAGTACAAGAATGTAGACCACTTAGTAAAAAAAAACGTTGGTCAGTAGCTAAAATTATTTCAAAATCATCGTTAATTACTTAAAATTATCTTTTTATGATTTATCCACAAACAATGTTAACTGTAGCTGATAATACAGGTGCAAAAAAAATTATGTGTATCCGTGTCTTAGGAGGGAACCGAAGATATGGAAAAATTGGTGATACTATCATCGGTGTTGTTAAAGAAGCTCTTCCCAACATGCCGATTAAAAAATCGGATGTTATTCGAGCAGTTATAGTAAGAACATCTAAAACAATACGTCGAGCTGATGGTATGTATATTCGATTTGATGATAATGCAGCTGTAATTGTAAATATGGAAAATAACCCACGCGGGACTCGTGTATTTGGTCCTGTTGCTCGTGAAATTCGAGATAAGAATTTTTCTAAAATTGTTTCATTAGCTCCGGAGGTTTTATAAATGCCAAAAACTGAAAAATTACATGTTAAAATAGGTGATAATGTAAAAATTATTTCTGGTTTTGATAAAAGTAAAATTGGTGAAGTTACTAAAATTTACCGTAATACAGGAAAAATTTTGGTAAAAGGTGTTAATTTCAAGTTTAAACATATTAAACCAAAAACTGAAAGTGATGTTGGAGAAATAAAACAATTTGAAGCTCCGATTCATCATTCCAATGTTAAATTAATTTAAATAAAGAATATGCGTAGTCAACATTCCGTAGAAGAAATTGCAGAATTATATGGTTTATTAGAAAATATAAAAAAAGAATATGAGACTGGTATTCATTCTGTATTAAGAAAAAGTAATCCTGAATTATTTTCGAATCCTCATACAATTCCAAAACTTAAAAAGATTAGTATTAATAGAGGATTAGGTTTAGCTGCTCAAAATACTAATATTTTAAAAAAAAGTATTACTGAATTTACTCGAATTACAGGCCAAAAACCATTAGTTACAAGATCAAAAAAGGCTGTAGCCGGATTTAAAATTAGAGAAGACATGGAGTTAGGCTTATCAAGTACATTACGTGGTGATAAAATGTATGATTTTCTTACGAAATTAATCTTTTTTACTTTTGCACAAATTCGTGATTTTCGAGGTTTATCAGTTAGAAGCTTTGACAAGGCTGGTAATTATACGTTTTCGTTAAAAGAACAGTTAATTTTTCCAGAAATTGAGTATGATGACGTAGACCAAATACAAGGTTTGAGTGTAACTCTTGTTGTAGATTCATCAACCCCAAAATCTCGTTCTAAAACAATTGATAGAGTTTTGAATGGTATGATTTTATTAAAATTTTTACGATTCCCTTTAAATGATTGTGGGTATTATGATAAATATTCTTCTTTTGGAGAAATTAACCAAGTATGGGATAAGAAAAAACACTTACGCCGTAAACGTTGGTCACAAGAATAAATAAAATGATATTAAGGAGTTACTAGTGGTCACAGATAATATTGCAGATATGTTAACTCGTATCCGAAATGCAAATATGGTGAAGCATCAAATCGTTGAAATACCAGCAACAAAAATGTCAAAAGCTATAGCCGCAATTCTTAAAGAAGAAGGATTTATTGAAAATTTTGAAATTTATAGTGAAAATCTATATCAATACTTACTTCTATCACTAAAATATAAAGGTCAATCTAGAGAGCGAGTTATTAGCAAAATTAAACGGATCAGTAAACCTGGTTTACGAGTATATGCAAATTCTAAAACTCTTCCTAATGTTTTAGATGGTTTAGGAATTGCTATTCTTTCAACTTCGAAAGGGGTTATGACAAATAATAAAGCGAAAGAACTTGGTATTGGTGGTGAAGTTTTATGTTATATTTGGTAATTGGAGTAAATATATAATATGTCACGAATCGGGAAATTACCAATTAAAATACCAACAAATGTAGATGTTACAAATGGTAATTCAATTGTAGAAGTAAAAGGAAAATTTGGAACATTAGAACGAACAATCCCAGAAATTATTGAGGTTGAACAAACAGATGGTACGTTAATTGTAAGTGTAAAAAAAGATACGCGAACTAATAAAGGTTTACATGGTTTATATCGAACACTAATAAATAACATGATTATAGGGGTTTCGGAACAATTTCTTATAACACTTATGTTACAAGGTGTAGGATACAGAGCCAATGTACAAGGAAACACTCTCGTATTAAATTTAGGTTTTAGTCATCCAGTAAATATAGATATTCCAAATGGGATAACGGTTGAAGTAATTCAAAATACAACCATTAATATAAAAGCATGTGATAAAGAACAATTAGGATTATTCGCAGCGAAAGTAAGATCATGGCGTCCACCTGAACCTTATAAAGGAAAAGGAATACTTTACAAAGGTGAACAAATCTTACGTAAAGCTGGAAAATCGGGTAAAAAATAAAAATTATTAAGTTCTAAAAAAAGTATATTATGAAATTTTCAAAAAGAGTTTTATTAAGACTTAAAAATAAAAATAAAAAACTAAAACCTGATAAATATAAAAAGTTAAAACGCGAAAGTGTAAGAGGATTAATAAAAGGAACAGTAGAACGACCACGTTTATCTGTTTTCCGTTCTAACGAACATATTTATGCACAAATTATAGATGATACAACTTCTAAAACACTTGTTTCTTGTTCGACTTTAGATAGAGACATAAAACTTAGTAGTGAAAATGGTCGCACATGTGACGCTTCAAGACTTATGGGACAAAAATTAGCAGAATTAAGTAAGAAAAAAAATATAACAAAAATTGTTTTTGATCGAGGCCCATACTTATATCATGGTCGAATAAAAGCTTTAGCAGATGGTGCTCGAGCGGGTGGCCTACAATTTTAACGAATAATTAAAAAATAACAAATTTTATGAGTACTGAGTTAAAACAAGTTAATAAATTAAAAAAAACATCCCGTCGTAATGACAATCAAAATGATAAATTTATTGAACGACTAATTAAAATTAGTCGTGTAACAAAAGTAACAAAAGGTGGAAAAAAATTAAGTTTTCGTGCTGTTGTTGTAATTGGGGATGAAAATGGTCAAGTTGGGGTTGGGATTGGTAAAGCTGAAGATGTTGTTAATGCTTTTAAGAAAGCAAAAACAAATGGGAGAAAGAATTTAATAAGAATTCCAATTACAAAATCATTGAGTATCCCACATAGTGTTATAGGTGACTTAGGAGCTTGTAAGATTATTATGCGACCTTCTATTGAAGGTTCAGGTGTTATTGCTGGTGGTGCAGTTAGAACTGTTTTAGAAGTTGCTGGAATTAAGAATGTAATTGCAAAACAATTAGGTTCGGATAATTTATTAAATAATGCACGTGCTACTATTGTAGGATTACAAAGTTTAACGACTAAGTCACAAGTATTAGAGAAACGTGATTTAAATTAAAATATAAGAAGTCCTTGAATTTAAAACTATTAAAAATGAAAATGAAAAAGACAGACGATATTTTATTAAAACGTCTTTTATTAAGTGTCGGAATACTTTTATTTATTCGAATGGGAACATTTCTTCCAATTCCAGGTATTAATCATGGACACTTAGCCTTTTATATTCAACAACACCCAATTACAAAAAATTTAGTAAGTACTTTTTCAGGAAATGACACTTTTGTAATTGGATTATTTACTTTAAATATATTTCCATATATAAATGCTTCAATTATGGTTCAGTTAATAACCGGTTTAATACCGAGTATTTCTAAACTACAAAAAGAAGGTGGAGGTGAAGGTCGAAGAGCAATAACAAGGTTAACTCGTTTAATTACATTTGGCTGGGCTTTAATTCAAAGTTCAAGTATTGCTTTTTATTTAAAGCGTGCTCTATTTGATTGGACTCCCTTATTAGCTTTTGAAATAATTCTTTGGCTTAGCACAGGTGCAATGATAGTTTTATGGTTAAGTGAAGTAATTACTGAATATGGATTAGGAAATGGAGCATCTTTATTAATTTATACAAATATAATTTCAAGTTTGCCAAATTTAGGTAAGAAATTAATAAGTGAAAACACTGGAAATTTAAATGTTCTATCTGGACTTGGAATTGCACTATTATTTTTTATTGCAATATCAGGTATTATTACATTACAAGAAAGTGCACGAATTGTTCCTTTAATTTCTTCGAAACAACTTAGTCAAAGTCAACCATTAGTTTCTAAAGTGAAATCAAATAATTATATTCCTTTACGGTTTAATCAAGCAGGAGTTATGCCTATAATCTTAACAACTGCAATTTTAGTTTTACCAAATTATATTACTAATTTAGGAGTATTTCCACTTTTAACTCTTCCTATTTTTTTAAAATCATCAAAAATTATTTATTGGATTAGTTACTTCACACTAATTTTAGTTTTTAGTTCATTTTATTCAACTATTGTTTTAAACCCTAAAGATATTTCACAAGAATTACAAAAAATGGCTGTCAGTATCCCAGGCATACGACCTGGTTTAGCAACAACATTTTATCTAAAACAAGTTATGAAACGCGTAACATTATTTGGGGCTATAATATTAGCTATATTGGCAACTCTTCCAAATGTTATTGAAGGGATTTTAAACGTTTCAAGTTTCAATGGTTTAGGTACTACATCATTATTAATTTTAGTAGGTGTTGTTCTAGATATTTCACGTGAAATGAAAAGTATCATTCTTTCTAATATTTATAATGAAAGATTTGATTAAAGTAAGTAAAAAATTTATCTATTAATTTAATATTTATAAAGTTATAATGAAAGTCCGCCCCTCAGTTAAAAAGATGTGTGATAAATGTCGAGTAATTAAACGACATGGAAAGATCATGGTAATTTGTCCGAATCCAAAGCATAAACAGAGACAAGGTTAATATTTAAAAGGAGTTAAGTAAGTGGTAAGATTACTAGGTATCGATTTGCCAAAAAATAAACGAATTGAATATGCACTTACATATATTCATGGAATTGGTCTTACATCGGCAAAAAAAATTGTTCAATTAGCAGAAATTAATCCAGAAACTAGAACTAACGATATTACTTCAGAACAATCGGTAATATTACGAAATATCTTAGAAAATTTTGAATTAAAATTGGAAGGGGATTTACGTCGTTTTAATGGACTAAATATAAAACGGTTAAATGAAATAAACTGTCATCGAGGAAAAAGACATAGAAATAGTTTACCTGTTCGGGGACAAAGAACACGAACAAACGCTCGTTCAAGACGAGGAGCGAAAAAAACTGTTACTGGTAAGAAAAAATAATATCCTTTTGTTGGCAGTTATAATAATTAAAAATATTAATTTAATATGGCACAAAAAAACCGAAAACCGGCAGTAAAAAAAAATAGAAGTAATGTAGGAACAGGGGTTGTTCATATTCAATCAACTTTTAATAATACGATTGTTACAATCACTAATCTATCAGGTGATACAATATCATGGGCATCTTCTGGTAGCTCTGGGTTTAAAGGGGCACGTAAAGGGACTCCTTTTGCTGCTCAAACAGCTGCAGAAAAAGCAGCCTTAGACGCTTTAAGTACAGGTATAAAGACAGTTGAAATTTTAGTAAAAGGTCAAGGTTCAGGACGTGAGACTGCTATACGTTCAATAGAAGGCACAGGTCTAGAAATTCTTTCAATACAAGATATAACTCCAGTACCGCATAATGGTTGTCGACCAAGAAAACGTCGACGTGTATAAGCCTATTTACTTATAAAATAAATAAATTATGAATTCCACAAAAAATTTTATCAATAGTTCTAATTTATTAATGGAATGTTTAAAATCAGAAAAAATTGAATCAGGTCCAATGTATGGACAATTTTTAATTGATTCACTGAGTTCTGGTCAAGGAATTACAATTGGGAATTTATTACGACGGGTTTTATTGGGGGATTTACAAGGAACTGCTATTACAGGTGTTAGGATTGCTGGTGTAAAGGATGAATTTTCATTAATTCCTGGTGTCCGTGAAGATATTCTTGAAATTTTATTAAATTTAAAAGGAATTATTTTAAAATCGGAGACCTCTACTAGACAATTTGGTCGCTTAAGATTACATGGCCCAGCAGTTATTACTGCTAGTTCGATTCAATTACCCCCAGAAATTGAAATTATTAATCCTAATCATTATATTGCTACAATTTCAAGTTCACATATTTTAGAAATAGAATTTAAAATTGAATCTGGAACAAAATATAGATTAGCGAATGAACTTTTTTCTGATAAATTTGAAGATTTCATCGAAACAGATGCAATTTTTATGCCCGTACAAAAGGTAGATTTTAAAGTTGAGAATGTTTATGACAATTCGAATAATATCAAAGAACGTTTATTCATAGATATTTGGACAAATGGGAGTATTTCACCGGAACAAGCGATTTTTTCGGGATCTAATTTAATTATCGACTTATTTAAGTCTATTAGTGAACATAAAATTAAAAAAGAAAAAGAAACCATAAAAGAAAAAAGTCATATAAAACCTATTGACCCGTATACCCATATTGCTATAGAAGAATTACAATTATCTGTACGACCTTATAATTGTTTAAAAAGAGCTCAAATTAATACAATTGGAGACTTATTAGAGTATTCTCCAGAAAAGCTTTTAGAATTAAAAAACTTTGGTCGAAAATCTGCCGACGAAGTTTTTGCTACTCTTAAAAATAAATTAGGAATAGTTTTAAAATAATTATTTAGTTTAAATTTAATTTTATGAATAAAACATTTATTCCAGCTGCAAATTATAATAAAAGAAAATGGTATGTTATCGATTGTAAAGATAAACAATTAGGACGTTTAGCCTCAACGATTATACCATTATTAACAGGTAAATCAAAATCTGTTTATCACCCATCTGTTGATGTTGGGGATTACGTAATATTAATCAACAGTGAGTATTTAAAACTTGATCGTAATGTTGAACGATTTCACGTTTATGAACCAGGACGTCCTGGTTCATCATTAAAACGAATAGTAAATATAGTACCAAAACGAATTATTGAGAATTGTGTCTTTAATATGTTACCAAATGGGTTTCCAAAAAAACATTTAGTAAGACGATTAAAAGTTTATCAAGGTGATCAACATCCGCATGGCGCACAAGATCCAAAATCATTAGATGTACTTTAATATTTTAATTAACGAATTAAAAAAATTTATGAATACAGTTTTTCAAAAAGATAAAATTGGACTTGGAAAAAGAAAACGTGCTGTTGCACGAGTTTTTCTTGTTCCAGGCAATGGAAAAGTAACTATCAATAAAGTTTCTGGTGAAAAATATTTACAGTATAATACTGATTATTTAAACGCAATTTGGGCACCATTAGAAAAATTAAATTTAAAAAATCAATTCGACATTATTGCAATTGTTCGAGGTGGTGGTTTAACGGGGCAAACTGATTCAATTAAATTAGGTGTTGCACGTTTAATTTGTAAAATGGAACATGAAAACCGTTTAATTTTAAAACCATTTGGTTTTTTAAGTCGTGATGCACGTATTAAAGAACGTAAAAAATATGGTTTACGAAAAGCAAGAAAAGCATCACAATATTCAAAACGTTAAAAAAATTAAAAATATGCCAAAACCTGAAATTCATCCGACCTGGTTTCCCGATGCTCCTGTTATTTGTGAGGGAAAAACTCTTTGTTCTATTGGTTCAACAAAACCACAGTTGCAACTTGATGTTTGGTTAGGGAACCACCCTTTTTATACAAATTCACAAACACTTGTAGATAGTGAAGGCCGTGTAGAACGATTTATGAAAAAATATGGATTACAAACAAAAGATAATTAAATTAATTAAATTAAAATAAATGCCAACTATTCAGCAATTAGTTCGTTCAAGACGGATACAAATTAATAAAAAAACAAAATCGCCTGCTTTAGTAAATTGCCCACAACGACGTGGTGTATGTACACGTGTTTATACAACAACACCTAAGAAACCAAACTCAGCAATTCGAAAAGTTGCCCGTGTTCGTTTAACGTCTGGTTTTGAAGTGACAGCGTATATTCCAGGTGAAGGTCATAACTTACAAGAACACTCTGTAGTTCTAATTCGAGGTGGTCGAGTAAAAGATTTACCTGGTGTTCGATACCATATCGTTAGAGGGGCATTAGATAGTGGCGGTGTAAAGGATCGAACACAAAGACGATCAAAATATGGAGTTAAAAAACCAAAAAGTTAAATACTAGTTTAAACATTTAAAATTAGTATTTACTAACAACTATTTATTAAAAAATAATTATTAGTATGTCACGTCGAAATATTTCAAAAAAACGATTCCCTAAAGCAGATCCTACATATAATAGTTACTTAGTAAGTTTATTAGTAACGAGAATTTTAAAATCAGGTAAGAAAAATTTAGCCCAGAATATTGTAAATGGAGCTTTTGATATTATAAAATCAAAGACAAATGAAGATCCATTGGTCATTTTTGAAAAAGCCATCAGAAATGCTAGTCCAGTTGTTGAAGTAAAAGCTCGCCGAATTGGGGGATCAACATACCAAGTTCCAATTGAAGTTAGTAGTTTCCGTGCAACAAATTTAGCATTGCGTTGGATTATTCAATACTCTCGAGACCGAGTAGGACGAACAATGTCAATTAAATTAGCAAGTGAAATTATTGACACGGCAAACGATATAGGTAATACTATAAAGAAAAAAGAAGAAACTCATAAAATGGCCGATGCAAATAAAGCATTTGCGCATTTCCGTTATTAATATTTAATCAATATTGGTAATATTTAATTTCGCTAAAAGCAAAGAGATTTTTATTATAAACATTAAACTTCAAAGGAACCCTTCGAAATGGCACGTGAAAAATTTGAACGTACAAAACCGCATGTTAATATTGGTACTATTGGTCACGTTGATCATGGTAAGACGACTTTAACAGCTGCAATCACTGCAACATTAGCATTAGATGGTGAGTCTGTAGCAAAAGATTATTCAGATATTGATGGTGCACCTGAAGAACGTGCTCGTGGGATTACGATTAATACTGCGCACGTTGAATATGAAACTAAAGATCGCCATTATGCTCACGTAGATTGTCCAGGTCACGCTGATTATGTAAAAAACATGATTACTGGGGCAGCACAAATGGATGGGGCTATATTAGTTGTATCTGCAGCAGATGGCCCAATGCCTCAAACGAGAGAACATATTTTACTAGCAAAACAAGTTGGTGTTCCACATATTGTTGTATTTTTAAATAAACAAGATCAAGTAGATGACGATGAATTATTAGAATTAGTAGAATTAGAAGTAAGAGAATTATTATCTACTTATGATTTCCCAGGTGACGATATCCCAATTTGTCCTGGTTCAGCTTTACAAGCAATTGAAGCTATTTCTTCTAACCCAACACTTCAACGTGGTGATAACCCATGGGTTGATAAAATTTATGCTTTAATGGACGCTGTTGATGATTATATTCCAACACCAGAACGTGATGTTGAAAAAACATTCTTAATGGCAATCGAAGATGTATTTTCAATTACAGGTCGAGGTACAGTAGCAACTGGACGAATTGAGAGAGGGGTTGTTAAAGTTGGTGAGAACGTTGAGATAGTTGGTGTTGGTGATACTCAAACAACAACTATTACTGGTATCGAAATGTTCCAAAAGACATTAGATGAAGGTTTTGCTGGTGATAACGTTGGTATTTTATTACGTGGTGTTACAAGAGAAGATATTGAGCGTGGTATGGTACTATCACAACCAGGTACAATTACACCACATACAAACTTTGAATCTGAAGTATACGTTTTAACTAAAGAAGAAGGTGGACGTCATACACCATTCTTTACAGGATATCGACCACAATTTTATGTAAGAACAACAGATGTAACAGGATCAATTGAACAATTTACAGCAGATGATGGTTCAGTTGTAGAAATGGTAATGCCAGGAGATCGTATTAAAATGACTGCTGAATTAATTTATCCAGTTGCAATTGAAGAAGGTATGCGTTTTGCTATTCGTGAAGGCGGCCGAACAATTGGAGCTGGTGTTGTTTCTAAAATTGTTAAATAATTAAAAAAATTTATGGAAATAAAACCGAATGAAAAAATTCGTGTACGACTAGAATCATTTAATCATGATCTTTTAAATACGTCGTGTCAAAAAATAATGGAGATTACTCAAAATAACAATGTTGATAATGTTGGAGTAGTTTCATTACCTACTGATAAACGAATTTATTGTGTATTACGTTCTCCTCATGTTAATAAGGATTCACGAGAACATTTTGAAATTCGAATTCATAAGCGAATTTTAGAAATTTATTATGATTCATCGGTAAACATTTTTGATTTATTAGTAAAATCTGATTTACCACCAGGTGTATTATATAGAATTTGTTTATCATAATATGAGTAATTAAATAAATGTGAGTAATTACATTTATTTAATTAATCATATACTAAATACTTTGTATAATAATAAGTATATTAGTTCATTTGCAAATTAAAAATTTTATCTTTTAAATGGGGACGGAGGGACTTGAACCCTCACGCACTATCACTAGGCAACGGATTTTAAGTCCGTCGTGTCTACCAATTCCACCACGTCCCCTAATTAGATGTGTAAATATAGTATATTTTATATGTTTATAAAAAAGCAATGCTATTGAACTGTATTTAAAGGCGGCACCCAGATTCGAACTGGGGATAGAGGATTTGCAATCCACTGCCTTACCACTTGGCCATACCGCCAAAAATACTGTCGTTCTTGACTATAATAATTACTATTATAATTAAAAGTAATTTATTATGCAACTATAGAAAAAATACATTATATAATTTATAATTTTTTATAAAGAGTATTATTATCTAGTTTAATCAATTTCAACGTGAATAGAAAAAGAAATTATTAACAATAAAGAATAACATTTTTATTTAATAAAAATGAGAAAGGAAATGATATGTTTGAAAAATTTACTGAAGGTGCGATTAAAGTAATTATGCTAGCACAAGAAGAAGCTAGACGAATGGGTCATAATTTTGTAGGCACTGAACAATTATTACTTGGTGTAATTGGACAAAGACATGGAATAGGTGGGCGTGCATTAGCACAATTAAATATAACATTAAAGAAAACACGAAAAGAAATTGAAAAATATATTGGTCGTGGAACTGGTTTTGTTGCTTCTGAAATACCATTTACTCCGCGTGCAAAACGTGTATTAGAAATGTCAATTCATGAAGGTCAAGATCTTGGTGTTAATTATGTTGGTACTGAACATGTTTTATTATCTTTAATAAATGAAGCAGATGGAATTGCAATGCGAACTCTAGATAAACTAAGAGTAAACATACCTAAGTTACGACATCTAATTTTAACTTATATTGAAGAACAACAAGAAGATATTTTAAAACCACCTTTAACTGATCAAGAAAAATGGGCGATTGCTAGAGAGAAGTCTGGATTAAAAACACCTGCTTTAGATAGTTATACCGAAAATATCACAAAAGATGTTATGAAGCAGCGTTTAGATCCAGTTATTGGTCGTGATGAAGAAATAAATTCTTTAGTTAAAGTTTTAGGTCGTCGTCGAAAAAATAATCCTGTTCTAGTTGGAGAAGCAGGGGTTGGTAAAACAGCTTGTGCTGAAGGACTTGCTATATTAATGCAAACTATGGATTGTCCAGAATTTTTATTAGAACATGATATACGATCTCTTGATCTAGGTTCAGTTTTAGCGGGAACAAAATATCGAGGTGAATTTGAAGAACGTATGAAACATATTATTGATGAAGTTAACCAACATGGAAAAACAATTTTAGTAATTGATGAAATTCATACATTAGTAGGGGCAGGTGCAGCCGAAGGTGCTGTTGATGCTGCAAATCTTTTAAAACCTTCTTTAGCTCGAGGTACTTTACGTGTTATTGGTGCTACGACTATAGATGAATACCGTCGATATATTGAAAAAGACCCAGCATTAGAACGAAGATTTCATTCAATTCTTGTAGAAGAACCATCTGTAGAAACAACAATTGATATTTTAAAAGGTTTAAAATCTGAATTTCAACGTCACCATGCTTTAACGTATAATGACGCTGCTCTTGAGGAAGCTGCAAAACTTGCCAGTAGATTTATTGCAGACCGTAATTTACCAGATAAAGCTATTGATGTGATTGACGAGGCAGGTTCGCGTGTTAGATTACGGAATAATTCATTACCTACAGGTCTACAAAAGTTACTTGTTGAATTACATGATACGATAAAAGATAAAAATGATGCGATCGATGAAAATGATTTTGTTACTGCAAAATTATTAGTTGAACATGAAATAGAAGTCCGTACACATTTACGAATAATGCGATTTGCATTAACTAGTAAAGAAAGATATGCGAAATATGCAAGTCCAAATGGACCACGTTTTGATGAAGTTACTGAGTCAGATATTTCTAAAGTTATTTCTGCATGGACGGGTATTCCAGTAACAAAAATTAATCAGTCGGAAAATGAACGTTTAAAAGTCATGGAAAGTATTCTTCATAAACGACTTATTGGTCAACATCATGCAATCGTTGCTGTTTCAAAAGCAGTACGTCGAGCACGAGTTGGTATTCAAGATCCTAAACGTCCGATTGCAAGTTTTATCTTTGCAGGTCCAACAGGTGTTGGAAAAACGGAATTAACAAAAGCTTTAGCCGAATACATGTTTGATGATGAAAAAAGTCTTATTCGATTTGATATGTCAGAATTTATGGAAAGACATACGGTTGCAAAATTAATTGGATCACCACCGGGTTATGTAGGTTTCCAAGATGGAGGGCAGTTAACAGAAGCAGTAAGACAAAAGCCATATTCAATTGTTTTATTTGATGAAGTTGAGAAAGCACACCCAGATGTTTTTAACTTATTTTTACAAATATTAGATGATGGACATTTAACAGACTCAAGTGGTAAAGAAGTTAGTTTTAAAAACTGTATTATTGTAATGACAACTAACTTAGGTTCTAGAGTTATTGAAAAAGAGTCTCCAGTTCTTTCGAAAGAAAAAATTGGATTTGGGCGTAGTCTTGATTCAACAGCATTAGAAAGAGAAAGTAAAAAAATTGAATTACTCGTAAATTCAGATGGTAGTTTCTCATTAAAACCTCCGGTTGAAAGAGAAATAACAGCAGAAGATGAAGAAAAATTTGTTAAAATAACAGGTTTAGTTCAAGAAGAATTGAAAAAATTCTTCCGCCCAGAATTCTTGAATCGAATAGATGATATTATTGTCTTTAACCATTTATCTAAACATGATATTTGGGAAATTTGTGGACTAATGTTAGGTGGGCTTAGTAAGCGACTTAAAGAACAAGGAGCAACTTTAAATGTAGATAATGCTGTACGATTCTTCCTTACGGACGAAGGTTATGACCCAATTTACGGAGCTCGTCCACTACGTCGTTCAATTACAAAATTCTTGGAAGATAAATTAGCTGAAACTTGTTTAAGTAATGTGATACATGAAGGTACAGAAATAAATGTGACACAAAAAATAAAACCAAATGTTTATGGGAATAGACCAATCTATTCACCAATATTTGATGACATTTATACATCCGAAATTTTAGTTGAATTTGATAATAGTGGTGTAGATTTTAGTAAAATTCAAAAAACTGAAGAACCAAAAAATGTCGGTGAAGAAGCGAAAAGTAAATCTAAAGTACCAGTAGAAGAGTAGGAGATATAAGTGTAAAATAAAATAATACTAAATATTATTATATGTAAATATAATAATATTTAGTTTTTATATTTATTGTATTTGACTTATTTGATTTATTGGAGAACTAGGGGTCGCATAATATTTTTTTTCCATTCGACCAGCTAAATACCCTAACCGTCCTGCTTCAACACCTAATTTCATGGCTAACGCCATTTGTTCAGGATTTTTAGCTTGAGCAACTGCTGTATTTAATAAAATTCCATCAGCCCCTAATTCCATTGCCATTGTAGCTTCACTTGGAGCCCCAATTCCAGCATCTATAATAACAGGGATATTTGCATTTTCAATAATGATTTGAAGATTAGCCAAATTATTTAATCCTTGTCCAGACCCAATTGGCGAACCAAGTGGCATAACAGTAGCACAGCCTAAATCTTCAAGATGTAATGCTAACATAGGATCAGCATTGATATAAGGTAAAACAGTAAATCCTTTTTTTACTAAAAATTCGGCTGCTTTTAAAGTTCCTATTGGATCGGGTAATAAATATTTTGGGTCAGAAATAACCTCTAATTTAACAAAAAAATTATCTTCTTGACCTAATTGACAAGCTAATTCATGACCTAAAAATGCCATTCTAATAGCATCTTCAGCTGTTTGTGAACCCGCTGTGTTTGGTAATAACCATAACTTTTCCCAATCTAGAGATTTAAGAAAACTAATATTATCTTGATTTATATTTGTAGGTAATCGTCGAATAGCGACTGTAACAATCTCACATTTGCTTGCTTTAATGCTTTTTATCGCATCTTGACTAGTTCTATATTTACCAGTTCCTAACATCAAATGCGAAGAGAATGATTTATCCCCAATTCGTAAAGGATCAAACATATTGTTCATAATTTTTTTAACTTTAATTTATTCTAAACTCCCCAGGTAGGACTTGAACCTACGACCAATCGGTTAACAGCCGATTGCTCTACCACTGAGCTACTGAGGAAATAACTATTACTCAGATGTTAGCATATCTTTATTTCTAATTCAAGGTAATAACGTAAAAAAATTTTAAAAATTTTTTACGTTATTTGTTTTGTTTAAAATTAAAAATCTTAGAACATTTGAATCAAATTTTAGACTACTTGAAAAATTTTCTATATGTTTTGGAATGCTTGAAAAATTTATTTGAATAAAATTTCCACGTTTTTGATTCGCAATTTCATATGATAAATCCCGTTTACCTCTTGAAATTACTGAAATTTCCGATGCATTTAATTTTCTTAAAGTCTTAGCATAATTAAAAGCCCAAGTTTTTAGTTCATTGTCATTAAATTCTTCTGTTAAAAGAATCATCATTTCGTATTTTATTGTTTTTGACATAAAAAGCATTAGTATGAAATTAGGAATATAGTAATTTAATTAAAGTATAGTGTCAAATTTTATTCACTAGCGAATGAAACTTTGTTATGATTAATAATTAAAAATAATATGATTATTAATCATAAATTTCGCATAAAATTTATTTTTTCTATTTCCTGATTAAAATTTTTTGAAAATTATTGTCCATTTATATCTATGAATTTCTAAAAAGAAAGATACTTAAATACTAAATTTTTAAGTAAAATAGTAGATTATAAAACTAATGATAAAAATAATTTTTATTGGAGAAATTTAATGGATTGGAATATTACTCAAAATTTTTCATCGAATATTGTTTTTGGCATTTTACTATTTGCGATGATTATATATTGGACTAGTTTATCTCTTTTTAGAGGAACAAAGAATCTAATACAAGTTGGAAAATTGAGTGCAATTGTAGCAAATATTTTGTTGTTTTTTATTCTTTGTTCAAGATGGATTGTTGCTGGTTATTTTCCATTAAGTAATCTTTATGAATCATTATTATTTTTAACTTGGACATTATTAACAATATATTTATATTTAGAATTTAAAACAAAAAGTAAATTATTGGGTGCTATTTTATTACCTATTGCATTATTAATAAATGGATTTGCTAATTTAACTTTATCTGCTGATATGCAAAAATCAAGTCCATTAGTACCTGCTTTGCAATCAAATTGGTTAATGATGCATGTAAGTATGATGATGTTAAGTTATGCGACATTAATAATTGGATCGTTGTTATGTATTTTGTTTCTTGTTCTTTCAAAATTACAAGATGTCGATTTACAATTAGTAGATGAATCAACATCTTTAGTTTTTTATAATAATATTTTTGATTATTATGAAGCTAAGGTTTTTTTAGATGAAAATAAAGTATCTTCTTCAAAAGTAGTACCATTTGAAGAAGATATTCAAGAAATTGCCTTTTTAAAACTTTTAAAAAGTTTAGATAATTGGAGTTATAGAATTATCGGATTAGGGTTTCCATTTTTAACAATTGGAATTATTGCTGGTGGTGTTTGGGCAAATGAAGCATGGGGCTCTTATTGGAGTTGGGATCCAAAAGAAACCTGGGCATTAATTACTTGGCTTGTCTTCGCTACCTACTTACATTCGCGAATTACAAAAGGTTGGGAAGGAAAGAAAACAGCCATTTTAGGTGGATTAGGGTTCTTTGTAATTTGGATTTGTTATTTAGGTGTTA